AGGTCCACTTACTTTTTCTTTATTTAGAATTTGATAGTGGGTGTTATAAGAACATTGGAGAAATAAGAACACCTTGGTTTGTCGATTAATAATAGGAATTGTATATATAGAGTATTATAGAATATTTCTGTTATGTCCTAGGACAAAAAATTTGTGAATAATGAGACATGAGGAGGACTACTATGTCACTACAGGTGGACTACTCCTAATACGTGCAATTAGTCATTTTGCTAATCAATAAATGTTCAACTTCCTAACTTAACTATAAGTCAGAATAATCAGAATTCGTTATAATGGTGGTTATCCTTTTCTTTTTAGAAAAAATAATAGAGATATTTTCCGCTGAAAAACGAAGGCTAAAACTTGAGTTTAGTGGAAAAAAAGCCCTTTATCGGATTTGAACCGATGACTTACGCCTTACCATGGCGTTACTCTACCACTGAGTTAAAAGGGCCATTTTATTCAATTCATGAATTAGCCATTTTTTTTTCATTATGAGTCTACTGCATATATGTATATATGTACTATATGTACATAATATATACGTATATGCATAGGAGTTCATTCAGGAACAATAAATTGGATTTACTCCAAAAGTAGATAAGATTATTATTTTGAATTTTTGAAAAAAAAAATTCTAAAAAATCATAACATAAAAGTAGGAAAGATTTTTTGGATCTAGTCATACCATTAGACTATATTGACAATTCCAAAAAACTGCTCATACTATCATCATAGTATGATGATGGTCGGGCGTATATGCCCCTATCGTCTAGTGGTTCAGGACATCTCTCTTTCAAGGAGGCAGCGGGGATTCGACTTCCCCTGGGGGTAGGGTACTATGAAAGGAAGTTGATCATAGATTATCGATAAGCCTAGAATGAATTCTTCCTGGGTCGATGCCCGAGCGGTTAATGGGGACGGACTGTAAATTCGTTGGCAATATGTCTACGCTGGTTCAAATCCAGCTCGGCCCAATAATTCACCACTCCATGAATATGATATAACCAATTTGTCTTCCATAAACGGAAATGCCTAATCCGTAGAAATAAAGAGAAAGGATCAATTTTTTTTCTCTATCCCTATTTTTCTCTTTCTGATCTTTCTAAGGATCTAATTCATGATACTTTACTTAATTAAGTAAAGTATCATGAAAAGTAAACAAAAAAGTTTAGTTCTTTTTTCTCATTGAAAGATTGATTATCCACTTTTGGCCGTAAAATAATTATTGGTTACTAGTAATCCGTGTCACTCTCACTATAGCCCATATTATATGTGGATATGATATCAGTATATCATTCCTGTCTTTCTTACAATACGACGACTAGGACTAGAATGTTCTTATGATTATATTAAGAATATGTAACATTAAGAATATGTATGCCATACACCTCGCTGGGATTGTAGTTCAATTGGTCAGAGCACCGCCCTGTCAAGGCGGAAGCTGCGGGTTCGAGCCCCGTCAGTCCCGAACTAGGATCCGGTGAATTTATCAATTCATCTCTCTCTTTTCACGGAAAAGGGGGACAGGAAGCAAGATCTAATCCCCGGTGGGGATCCTTATTTCTTTTGTTTTTTATTTCGCATTTATCATCACACAAATATGGATACGGGAATTTCAAATCTTTCCACTACTCCCGATTGATAAAGGAGAGACATATCATATGTACATTAGTACAATCGGTGGTATTACTATATTCAGTATTTTAAGAGATACCATCCTCGTCTTACTTTCTTTTTCGATTGTTCTTGATCAATGAAATGGAGTAGAGTGATCCTATTTTACCGGGAGTACATACAAAAATGGTATTCGTTTATTGTACGATGGACAATGAACTTAACATAATTACCTCGACAGAGTACTTTTCAGGTTAAACCACACCTTTTCTAGTTCTGACTTTGTTTGTGTATCCTCAATGACTAATTGTAAACAATCTATCTCATTCTCATTCAAATTGCAGACATCATTTTTGATGTATGCATTCCAGTACAAATAAATACAAGAAAGAGGATACTAATAAAAGAAAAGACCGAGCAAGGACCCTTTTCAGTAAATTTGTTGGAATATTTGATCTTTTTTATTTAATCCCTTTTTTTTCATCTCACCTCGTTTGGGTCTGTGTGTGACCCATAGAATACCGGTCATATAATACCTCATAATTGTAAGTATAATACACAGGAAGGAGAGTTGTATAAGATAAGGAAGACAGTAGGTTATAGAAAAGAAAAAGTGGAAGAGGATGAAAAATCCAATGGGATTCCTGATCCAATAAAAAATCCCATTTCGTAATTAGTATGGATAAAGGATCTTCCCATGTTATACTATTCAATTCTCGACGATGAATCGATTTGATAGATCAGATATTGTTATTCATAATATTGATCCTATTCAGTATCATCAGGATCAATTCATCCCAATGAATTTACAGGAGTTAAATTTCTCATCTCTATGGGATTACATCCCGAGTTATTGCGAAGAAAAAAAATAAATAATGAAATTATGGAAGTCAATATTCTCGCATTTATTGCTACTGCACTGTTCATTCTAGTTCCTACTGCTTTTTTACTTATTATCTACGTAAAAACAGTCAGTCAAAATGATTAATTTGAATCTGAATTATTAGTTCTTATCAATCCTTTTTTCAATGATTGAAGAAATGAAAGAAAGGGATTAAAAGAAAATTCCAAGTCTTAAATGAAATGATCTGGTTGGAATCATAAAGTGTGGTAGAAAGGACTATATATAGTCCTTTCTACCACACTTTAGAGTATTTTATACTATCTTGTATACAATGATATTATCATATAAAGTTGTATTGTATACAGATATAGACTTTATCTAAATGGAGGGTTTATATAGATCAATTTACAATATGTATGTATATGATGTATTAGATGTACATCTAATCTAAATAGTAGACTAGTACATCGAAATAGCAGTCTAATTCTATTTCTTTTTTTCGCTACATCCACTCGATTTCGATCAACCCAAAATAATCGAAGGCCAATTCTTCTAATTCCTAGGTTTCTTATAATTTTATATATAGGTTCCGGGATCCATCAAAAGAATCAATAGAGGAAGAATAGTATAGGAATATACTATAGCAAAAGAAAACAAAACCAAGGAATTTTTTTGATTTCCCATCCCAAGAAATCATTGATTGAGCCATTAACAGATCATTTACGAAGTTCTATGGTAACTTCTTCAGATTTTGAAAGGAAGTAGATTAGTAAAGGGGACTCAGACCATTTTTCATGCTTAAACATGACATGAGATGAGTCAAAAAAGCATAAAAAAAATCTCTAGGAGTCTAAAATGTTAAATGTATGATATGTGGTGGATCACTCAGCGGAAGAAAGATCTAATTTTATTATGTGTAGAACCTCTTTGGACAACCACTAGTCACTTCCAGTAGAAAGTTAAGTATCGTCGTAATCTAATAGCAGAACGATTTGTTCTTAGAACAGTGAAAGTAAAGAAAGAGAGAAACAAATAAAGAAAAAACTAGGGATTGGTTTTTTCTCATTGTAATATCCATAATTCTGGTAAGAACAGGTTTATCCAAACAGAATATTTAGGAGGAATTCGGTTGGAAAAAATTTCCTATCATGCGTAAATTTGAGTTTTGAAATACAACTAAACTATAGTAATCATTCGTTGTTTGATCGAATGGTTATTATTCATTATTGTCTTTCCAGTATAATTTTGAAAGAGAGACAAGCTTTTTAAAAATAAAGCTTCGAAAAACGATCAATGCAAAACGATCAATTAAACAATTGATACAATTTGATTACTCAATCGATTACTCAATCGATTACTCAATCAATTATTAATATACCTAGAGTCCACTCCTTCCCCATACTACGAGTGAAAGGGAAAATGTAAAGACTACCATTAAAGCAGCCCAAGCGAGACTTACTATATCCATGTGAATTATATCTCCTATTTCTATGAAGGAATTATTCCATTATTGATCAATAATCATAGTAGAATCAATGGCGCAGAGTCAAAATAGGATTCTGACTTAAGGCTATTGATGAACCAATTCAATGAATCCACTCGTAACAGATTCTTTATAGGATTTCTGGTAGAATTGGGAAGTATTAAGTAAAAATACGATACACACACCTTTTCCTTGCAAATTGCAAAGGAATGCTCCTAATGGAACATGTGGGAATAGTAAGACCTATTGTTTGTTTTGTTACCTTTCTTTCATAAGCAAAAATAGCAAAAAAAATATACCATCAAGATATATAACTATCTATTGGATACCTACATTTCCTATTTGATCTAAGCCTTACTGTCTTTCTTTCTGTGAAAGAATGGGGAGACATCACTACCATTATTACATACATTTTTTTTTGTAATCTCCTTACACGACCAAAGAAATCTTTTTTTTTTTTTTTTACTTTGACTTTTACTCTGTTATTCTATAAGATAAGAGCCAACCAACCATCCTGATTGAATGTTTGAGTACTCGGATCGTAAGTATGGATACAAAGTATCTTCAGTCCTTTCCACAACTCCTAAATTGATTTCCCATCAGCCTATCCAATCTAATTCCAGACAGAGTCAGTAGACCCTACGTTAGTGTAGGTAGTGTAAGATAATTAGGAAGTCTTGATAGTCTTTCGTATAATCTTTTCTTCAATCCTAGGAGCAAAAATGGAATGTCCTTTAGGAACCTTTGGATACCAAGATTTCTGACCTCTTACTTTCGTAGTTCTGGAATTAATAAGTAAGCCTTACCTCATCCCTATTGGTATATCTGTTTGGGCCGCTACCCAGAACCCAAACAGAGCCAGATTTTGAGAAAACAACTTACAGTCTTTTATAGAACTATGTATTCTATAAATCAAGTATCGGCAAGCCCCGTCCTTTGCCTTTGCTTATGCAGGGCAAGAATTTTTCGAGTTCTATTCTATCAGTAGAATAAGAAATTCTAAGTATTTTGTTGATCAGGCGACACCCAGATTTGAACTGGGGATAAAGGATTTGC